TAAGGTACGGATATTGATACAATTCCTCTAATTATTTATTCTTTGTAATACTTCAGTAAATTTCGCTTAATTTATCATATTTTAGTTTAGTTTTAATTTTGTTTTATGAAATTTCATAAAAAATAAGGAGTCTTTATGTCGCGTTACAGAGGACCTCGTTTCAAAAAAATCCGTCGTCTGGGGGCTTTACCGGGGCTAACTAGTAAAAAGCCTAGAACCGGAAGCGATCTTAGAAACCAATCGCGCCCCGGCAAAAAATCTCAATACCGTATTCGTTTAGAAGAAAAACAAAAATTGCGCTTTCATTATGGTCTTACAGAACAACAATTACTTAAATACGTTCGGATCGCCGGAAAAGCCAAAGGATCAACAGGTCAGGTTTTACTACAATTACTTGAAATGCGTTTAGATAACATCCTTTTTCGATTAGGTATGGCTTCGACTATTCCTCAAGCCCGCCAATTAGTTAACCACAGACATATTTTAGTTAATGGTCGTATAGTAGATATACCAAGTTATCGCTGCAAACCCCGAGATATTATTACAGTGAGGGATGAGCAAAAATCCAGGGCTCTGATTCAAAATTATCTTGATTCACCCCCCCGTGAGGAATTACCAAAACATTTGACTCTTCACCCATTCCAATATGAAGGATTAGTCAATCAAATAATAGATAGTAAATGGGTCGGTTTGAAAATAAACGAATTGCTAGTTGTAGAATATTACTCTCGTCAGACTTAACCCTAACTAAAATAACAAGGGTTCGGGCAATTTTGCCCCCTTAGTTTTGGCTTAAGTAAAGGGACCGGGGGTAAGTAAGGTAAGGGGTTTCATCTGGGGATTTTTCTCTTATTCATGTATCATAGATCGGTAGGGTATTTTCATTCCTTGTCGATTTTGTCCAGTATTTTTCGTACCACAGAAATTCGGGGTAGGGATAGATAATCTATATCAAAGAAAGGTCTAACTGTTGGAGTATCCATTCTTATTTGATGCATTGCAGTCAGTAACATTGGTGAATCAGTTGACGAGTACGGAAAGAGAGGGATTCGAACCCTCGGTAAACAAAAGTCTACATAGCAGTTCCAATGCTACGCCTTGAACCACTCGGCCATCTCTCCCACATAATGATTATGGCCCAAAAACCGAGTGAATAGTGAGTCATTCATATTATTTTGGATAGGTATGTACATTCAATTTTAACTCTAAAAATAGAAAACTTTTCATCAAAGAAAAATCCTTCCTCCGAGGCTGGGGATAAAGATAAATCCAAAAATTGTAAAATAAGGATATATATCTATTCATGTTTGCGAAGATGGTGTTTCCGCCCTTTCTAATATTTATACCGGATTAAATCACTCAATTGAAACGAATCCAATGATCGATATATTTTTTTTAGACTGTGTTTAATGGATACCTTTAAATCATGATTCTATTTAGTTTACACTATTATTCAATTTTCATAAAAATTATAAAATTCCTTTCCAGTTTTAGATTTTTCAACAACAACTCTTTACTCCAACTTCTTAACCCATAAATTTATTCCAAATTCATGAACCGCCCCCGGATTTTTTTTTATTGATTCCTGTCAAAAAGAAACAATTTGAGTAAAAGGTCTTTCTTTTTATTTTAATGAATCCGTTTTTATGTTATTTCGTACTGCACAATTCCTTTGTTTGTGGGATCGTTTTCTCACGAAAGGGAATTAAAATAAATTATAGAATTAATACACCTATGTCTAGATCTGGGATAAATGGAAATTTTATTGATAAAACCTTTTCAATTGTAGCCAATATCTTATTACGAATAATTCCGACAACTTCGGGAGAAAAAGAGGCATTCACCTATTACAGAGATGGTGCGATTTGATTATTTTTTTTTTATATTTTTACCGCTCTCAGTCTTAAGAGAAAGACAACATTATTCGGGATAGGAAGAAAAAAATTATGGAAATAAATCTACGCTTGTTGAAGGTGAAGTTTGTAAATAAAACAACGCCTTCTGTCGTGTATCCCCGATTAATGCAGCCTCAGATGCTTCAATTGTCGATTCTAGAGTATTGAGCGAAAGGTTACACCTATGGGTTAGGTCAACCCTACTCCACTAGTACCAATAGGGGGCATAGGGGAAGAAGCACTACTCCTAGGAATCAACACACGAAAACTTTGTTATAAATTATCCCTTTTCCTTATCAGGATCGGGACTAACAATGGTTGGGACAACAAACATCCATCTCGTTCGTATTTTGGATACCCGTATAACCATCGAAGACTGTTGAAGTGACTAATTCCTGCAAATTAAAGGGCGTTGAAGACAAAGAAATTGTTGGAGTAACTTTTTTTATCTAATACCAACATGCTTGATGTTAAGGAAAGATCTTCTACAAGAAGGTTGGCTAGAGATTTCTTGTAAAAACACCAGCCCCGCTTAGTTTATAATGAGAATATTTCAGTCTTTTTGATTCCATGTATTATTATCATTATGCACATAAAGGAGGAGC